TTTGCTTTAGCCAATGATCCAATCAGAGGAATAATTGGGACTACGGTCTCTAATTTCTTAATAGCAGTATCTATTCGAAACGAATTCTCTAGCATTTGACTCCTTATCACCGAAGAGTTTAGTCGTACACTTGAAAGATAGCCCAGAAAATAGAAGGGATGATTATATAATTGCTTTATATGGATCCTGGCCGGTTGAGACCACAAGTCAAAATGACATTGCCAAAAGTTGACAAGGTGAGATTTCCATTTCTTTATCAGAAGACGAGCCCCCCTTGAAGCCAGAATCGATTTTCCTTGATATCTGACATAATGCATAAAAGGGTCTTTGAACAACCATAGGGTTTTCTGAAAATCGTTACAAAGCACTACTACAAGATATTCTATTTTTGCATAGAAATGTGTTCGCTCAAGAAAGGGTCCAAAAGATTTTGATCGTAAATGAAGAGGTTGTTTACGGAGAAAAATGAATATGAATTCACATTCATATACATGAGAATTAGAGAGGAACAAGAAGAATCTTTGATTCTCTTTTGAAAAAAGGGAAATGCAATTTTTTGGAGTAATGAGACTATTTGAATTCCAATACTCGTAGAGAGAGAATCGCAATAAATGCAACGAAGGAGTATCTTGTATCCAAGAGTGAAGGGTTTGAACCAAGATTTCCAGATGGATGGGGTGGGGTATTAGTATATCTGACACATGATTTAAATGTGATAACTTGTCCTCGAAAAAGGGAAATATTGAATGAATAGATCGTAAATTATGAGATTTTGCTATTTCTTTTTCTTCTAGGGAAGATACCAATCGCAGCGAGAATGGAATTTCCACAACGACTGCAAAACCCTCCGATATCATTTGAGAATCAAAATGATTGTTGTGCCCAACGAATCGATTTTGATTAAAATCATTAACCGAAATAATCAAACGATTCTGTTGATGCATTCGAGTAATTAAACGTTTCACAATTAGTGAACTGGATTTATTGTCATGATCTAAATTTTCCACCGGTTCATAAAGAATCGATCCATTTAAAGCATGACCATGAGCAAGCGCGTAGATATATTCCTGAAATAGAAACGGATATAGGAAGTATTGTTGCCGAAATCCATCCATTTCTAAATATCCTTGTAGTTCCTCCATTTCCATTTGAAATTACACTTGAACCAAATGGGGGATTTCTTGAGTTATCAAATAATACATAGTACGATACGGTCAGAACAAGGTATATAGTAAGAAAAGAATAGATACCCCGGAGCCAGAAAGGACAATCAACGGATCCTATTTCCATCCAATTTATTTATGTTCGTTATAGTTACAAGAGATGATTAGGAATCCTTTATTTTTACAACCCGATCGCTCTTTTGACTTTGGAATAATGAATTTTGATCAGTATACCGTTTCTTCTACACATTCGTCTCCACTACATAATAGAGAACATAATAGAGAATAGTTAGGATTCATGAAAAAAAAAAAAAGGAATTGATGATCCACTCACAAGAGAACCCTTTCCCACATCAGGCACTAATATATTTTTAACGTCTAATTAGATCGGGTAATCATTCGAATTAAGAACAAACAGAAGCTCGTTGCTTTTGGTTTCCCTATAATTGGAGCTATAGGGCTCTATCCATTTATTCACTCGACCCAACTTGAATTGATTTGACCCCTTTCCAAGATAAAGAATAAAAACAAGATTTTGTATCGATCCGTTAAGGATGTTAAGGATGAAGTATTCTAAGAGTTCTCCATTGATACGACATGCTGTTTTTTCCTTTCATTCCCTTTCAGGATCAGTCGTGGTCTTACAAACTCTACCAATGGTATGGACGAATCCGTTGCTTCATCAAAATGTGTAAAAGACCATAGCCGCACTTAAAAGCCGAGTACTCTACCGTTGAGTTAGCAACCCATATAAATAGGGTGTGTAGATACGATCGGAATAAAAAATAAATAAAGAGATTCGATTGCCCGACCTCGTCAAAACATTGAACTAGCAACAGATCAAAAAGAAAGATTTGATGATCAATTGTGAACATAAAAATGAACAGAGATCAGATGAAAATACAACAGATTCTGGGATAAATTATAGAGAAAATCTAAATAGATGTAAAAATTGATAGACTACCCATACTCTATTTTTTTTTTTTTCATTATATTAACTAAGATACTTCTTGATGTCACAACGAAATTGACGAACCCATCGTTTGAGTGAAATAAAGAAACAAACTTATGAAATGTGGATAAATAGATCTATTTATCCACGATCGAATTATATTTGTTCGATACACCATTGTCAATATGAATTGAATGTTGAGAAAACCAATTCAATAAATAAAACAAGGACTTGTGTTGGAGTGACACTACAACATAGATAAGGGATGAAGTATGAGTGGGGAAATAAATAAGGAATTCCGGTAGGAAAAAAATGTCGGGTTTATTCAATATTTATTCAATAGAGGTATAATAAGCAAGATTGACCTTTTGTTTGTTGGTGGAGTCCCAACGAAAACCATCTGATTGATGGTAATCCCATAATTTCCCAGTTATTTCATCTATTCACTCAATCTTTTTTCTATCTGTCTCATATCAAGAGAAGATATTTTTTTTATAGTTCTATGATACGGGGTCATGTGAGAGCAACAATGAATAGAGAATAGAGAAAAAAAAATAAGGAATGGTGGCGAAACAATTAGACAAAGCTAGATACTGGGCACCCCCCCCCTTTTTTTTTATTTCATTAATTTCATTTGATTAATTCGAAATTCCTTAAATACCTCCGTCTTCTTTGAAATATCATGAACAGTTCCTGTAGGTTGAGCGCCTTTTTCAAGGAAATATAGAATAGCGGAAACATTTGAATAAGTTTGGTTCTTTATCGGATCGTAAAAACCCACTTTACGAAGATCTCTTCCCTCTCTTCGGGATCGAACATCAATTGCAACGATTCGATAGATGACTCATTGGGATAGACATAAATGAACAACCCCCCCTAGAAACGTATAAGAGGTTTTCTCCTCGTACGGCTCGAAAAAGAATGATTCGAATTTATGTATTGTAGTGGCAAATAGATCCACAAAATCATCAATTAGACTATGATTTGAGTCATTTTTTTTTTTGTTCTTCCTTCCTGAAAAAAAAAAAAAAAAAAAGAAATCTCATTCGTACTCATAACTCAAGTTGGGTAATTCTCAAAGAGCTCGAAGGGAAATCCTTAGACATTTATTGAGCCGTCTCTAACCTCTTTTGTTTGTCTCGCCTAGAGTCGATTTTATTTCTTCCCCATTCTGATCTAGTTGTTGAGACAATTGAAAACGGTGTTTCCTTGTTCCGGTATCCTTTATTTTTTCTTTGCTTTGAATCCTTGGGTTTAGACATTACTTCGGTGATCCTTAATTGTTTCAAAATGGTAGCAACATACCTTTTGTTATTTCGTTCTATGGAAACGATTGATTCCCCTGTGATACACTTTTGATCGGAATTGGTAAAACTATTTCGACAAATTCATTTTACTTTTTTTTTTTTTTTACTTGTTCGAACTTGATCCTTTCAATTTCTATACCGAAGATATACTTACGAAGTTGTTCCAACTTATTGATTGGCATTAACCCTAGATCCTTCTCTCTGCTAAATGAACCAATTCTTTATGCTCGAGCTCCATCATGTGCTATATTATTATTATATTATTTTATTACAACCCCAAAATTGGGGTCCTAGTGGAATAGAACAAACTATGTCGAGCCGAGAGCATCTTCTTTGATATATAAAATGGTGGGTACAAGAATCCACAGCCAATAATGTCCTTCAAGTCGCACGTTGCTTTCTACCACATCGTTTCAAACGAAGTTTTACCATAACATTCCTCTAATTTTGGACCGGTATGGAATTGATTCAATATGGAATCATGAATAGTCATTGGCTCAATCGGTATATAGTATATGAAGTCCTCCATACTTTCATTTTCATATATGGATCTGGAGAAGTCTCAGCAAGAATATAATTTAACCCCATATTTTATTAGAAGAATGAAACACATTTATAAAAAACACGAAGAAATGCGTTGCTTAACACTTCTTTACATCTTCAACAGATTGTTAGGGATGATGAATCATGAAAGATCCAATTCTTTCTCAAACAACTAAAACTAAAGAAGGGTCTTTAATTAGATTACCGATACCGGAACAGAATGAGTCATTAACCAAATAAGCTATTCCAATGACCGGGAAAGATCGCAAGTGACTCGATAGGATAGATTCACCAATGTCACACTTCTTCGAGTAGAAAGAATTTATAAGGAATCATAAAAAACAATTTCAAGAATTTCCTACTTCGACATCATTACTGGAAATAAGTTTTCCAGTAAAGACTGAATTGAATCTCTAAATCCATCAACAAGTCGGTACAACGAGGATCTAAAAATGTTTAGCAGATATCTGATTAATTAAATCAGACGCGAATTTGATCATCATAAGAGACCTCTATGTTTCCTTTCCGATTGAATCATCAATAATTTAAACCAGATAAATGGGTCAAGAAACAAATCCAATTGTTTTGTTTTCTTGGGGATGGATAGAAGGGGCTCATGAAAGAAAAGATTAAGGTCGGTATTCTTTCAGGTATTCTTTCATCTGATTGATAAAATCAGAATCGTAGGAGTCTGATTTTATCGTATTCATCAGATACACCAAACAAGTGTTACCGGGGGTAATCGTGGGTATTTAAGGGATCGCAGACCTTTTTCGCCAAAACTGAAACACCGGTGTCACTGATCACTGAAATAGAACAATAACAATACATATAGGCATGGTTCATTTTCTACAGATTTTTCCTTACTTCAGATTCAGGAATCTTTCCATAAAGTAAAGTGAATGTATGAATCTCCCCCCTCCCCCAATTGATCGCTACATTGATTTCCAATTATTCATTGGAGCCAAATCAAATACAAAATAAAAGAAATTAGGTCCAAAGAAAATAATCTGTTCCGTATTGAATTTTCTTGTTTGTTAATAAGATCCGGATGACAAGGGTCTTGAAATTGATACCTTCCTTTCCTTTGCGGATTAACTCATATCGACACGAATTCCATGGGGATCATGAATCATACCCAAAGCCAATTTAAAAGGATCTTCTTATGGGATGCTATCCTGTCTTGTATAAGTACAAAGCAAAATGGGTTCATATCAATTCGTTGTTACTATTTTGTTTGATTTTGTCCCACCCCAGTCTCAGGAGCTTTAATTCCAGCGATGGAATTAATACCAAGAACCCCCCCGTTTTTTAGGATTCAGGATCCACATAGAATTAGTCATTTTGTCTACCCTATCTTTATTTATATTTACTTTTATTTATATTTACTTTAGGCTTTATTTATATTTACTTTAGGGAAGGTAGAGACTTCTCTTTTATTTCGCATTTCGACTCAGAATGCATCATGTGAGAATCCAAATATCATAGATATGGGGCATAAAGTTTATCCAAATGACTAACTAACCTTCAATATGAATATGGGCGAGGGGGCGAACATACGCTGAATGGCCCACCCAGTTTTTTTTTTTTTGAATTTCACTTTGATCTTTGTTCCCATCCTACCTATATCAAAAAAGATATTTATTTCCATCCACATGTCATTGATACTCGATCCGTTTGTTTGTGAGAAACAAAATCGAAAGGGAAGATATGATTCTATAGAAGAATCATTAGAAATCACAAAGAAAGATTGGATCACAATGTATCCAACATTACACCCTTAAACAGAAGATTGTTAAAAAGAACAATCTTTGTTATGATAGAATTGGTCTGGGACGGAAGGATTCGAACCTCCGAGTAACGGGACCAAAACCCGTTGCCTTACCACTTGGCCACGCCCCATTTTTATTTCTATTCGACACCGATAAACACTAATATCGGTATTGGTTGTTCGTCAATTCCAGCCCCAATATCTATTGAATTGGTTGTTGCTATGATTCTACACATGTAGATGTAGAATCAAAATGAATTTATTGATCATTACATATAATTCAATTAAGATATTGTATGTAAGGTATGATTCCTTCTATTCTCATTTGAGAATTGAAGGATTTTTGATTGAGGGAGTTCAAAGAAAAAGAAAGATTTTGCGGCCTACTTTCCCTTCTTTCTTCATTTTCCCCTTATATCAATAACCCAATAATAATGAAATTTTCTCCAAGAACAAAATGTTTGTTATGCTTAATATCTTTAGTTTGATCTGTCTTAATTCTGCCCTTCATTCGAGTAGCTTTTTCTTCGCCAAATTGCCCGAAGCTTATGCTTTTTTCAATCCAATCGTAGATGTTATGCCAGTCATACCTGTGCTCTTTTTTCTCTTAGCCCTTGTTTGGCAAGCTGCTGTAAGTTTTCGATGAGATCTTTAATACTGTCTTAGAAACATTCATGATTTATTCGATAAAAAAAAATTCTATTCTTAAGAATTGATAAGATCAGATAATGAACCCTCGACTCAAACATGGAAATTCTTTTGGATAACCGAGATGAATCGGAATCACCTCATTTCTTCATTCCTTCTGGGGGTCGAAGACCCTATGTATGGTCCCTACAATACCTAATTGTAGGTATGAGAGATCTTTTTGTTAACGAAAGAATCAGAATCTTATTACAAATTCATTCCTGCAAATTCCTTATGTTTTCTAGAAACCGCTTCTTTTCTTGGTGTCAAAACGGAATATGTGGTACAAAAATGGAGAATCTATTCCCCTATTTCCCCCAAAATGATCTTGGAGATTGTGTAATGCTTACTCTCAAACTCTTCGTTTACACAGTAGTGATATTCTTTGTTTCTCTCTTCATCTTCGGATTCCTATCTAATGATCCAGGACGTAATCCTGGACGTGATGAATAAAAAAATCAGGGGTTTTTCCTTGCTCGATTTCTGAATTTTCTTAGGATTTTCTTTCTCCATTCCATACATTTAACTATGAGAAAGGGGGTTAGAGATTTTTTCGAATTCGAAAGGGAAATATCAAGTGATCAGAAGAAACGGAGAGAGGGGGATTCGAACCCTCGGTACAAATAATTCGTACAACGGATTAGCAATCCGCCGCTTTAGTCCACTCAGCCATCTCTCCCAATTTTAAAAGGATAATTCCTATGTGACGCGTGAAGTAAAGGTTGATAAAAGTTTTTCCTTATCTTTCTTTATTCTATAAATATAGACGAATTTGATCAATCATCAATTCCCTTTAGATAATGATTCGAAACAGATATCTCCAATAGAAAGAGTCCCTCTTTGATTTCGTCCGAAAAGTTCTTTCTTTTATTCCCCCGGCCTGGCCAGTCCCTAGCCAGGCCATTCCTTGTTCCAATGAATCATAGATCAAATGATTTATTTGATTTGAAAACGAAAATGCTTGTTATTGAAGCAGCAACAAGGCTATTCCTATGATAGGAGTGTCATTTCTTATTATGTTTTTCCTTTTCTCGATTTACTTAAATGGAATAAAAAAAACATATTTTTTTCTATTAT